AACCGTCTTTTTGATTGGTACTGCAGTCGCTCTTTGGTTGGGTATTGGTGCAACATTACCTATTGATAAATCCCTAACTTTAGGTCTTTTTTAATTTGAATCAATTGTGAAATAACACGACGTGTGTATCTAGGGAATAGTCGCTTGAAAGCGAATTCTCCCTAGATACATCTATTCAATTCTGAATTTCTTTGGAATATATGAATTGTGCTAAAGATTCAAAACCTATTTTCATCTTAATGAAAAAAAAAGACGAAAAAAAATCCAATAGATTTAAAACTTCTTTTTTGGTAAATCAATTGCGAAATGTTTTTCTAGAATGACCAATATCTGTTTTATATCTTCTAGGCGCAAATGTTCAATTTTCATGAGATCTTCCTGACTGTTATTCAAAAGGTCCAATAATGTATATATATTGGACCTTTTGAGGCAATTATAGACCCTGGGAGAGAATTCTGATTGGTCAATAAAAATCGATTTCAATGCTATTTTTTTTTTGTTTTTTCTGAGTTTATCCAATTTATCGTGAAAGGTAAGAGGGGATAAAGGAACCGTGTGTTGATTGTCCTCTAAAGGTAAGTTTTCTTCTTTCTTATGTAAAAAGGGAATAAATAAATCAATCAAATTCCGGCAGGCTTCATGAAGTGCTTCTTTCGGAGTGAAACTCCCATTTGTCCATATTTCGAGAAAGAGTATCTCTTGTTTTTCATTCCCATTCCCATAAGAATGAATACTATGATTCGCATTTCGAACAGGCATGAATACAGCATCTATAGGATAACTTCCATCTTGAAAGTTATGTGGCATTTTGATAAGATATCCGCGATTTCTCTCGATTTGTAATCCAATACACAAATCAATTGGTTCTGTCAAGCTAGCTATATGTTGTGTATTATCAACGATTTCTACATAAGGTGGTAAGATGATATCTTGAGCAGTTACATATCCTGGACCTCTGACACAAATAGACGCGTCACAAGTTCCATATAGATTACTTCTCAATACAATTTCTTTTAAATTCATTAAAATTTCATGGACCGATTCTTGAATACCCGCTATGGTAGAATATTCATGTGGGACGTTCTCAGATTTTACACGTGTGATACATGTTCCTTCTATTTCTCCAAGTAAAGCTCTTCGCATCGCAATGCCTATTGTGTCGGCTTGACCTTTCATAAGTGGAGACAGAATAAAGCGTCCATAATAAAGACGTTTACTGTCTTCTCTTGATTCAACACACTTCCACTGTAGTGTCCGAGTAGATACTGTTACTTTCTCTCGAACCATAGTAATATTATTTTATTTGATTGAATCATTTATTTCTCTTGTTTCTCTTGAAATTTTTTCAATGTTCATTTCTACACACGTCTTTTTTTCGGGGGTCTGCAACCATTATGTGGCATAGGGGTTACATCCCGTACGAAAGTTAATAGTATACCACTTCTACGAATAGCTCGTAATGCTGCGTCTCTTCCGAGACCGGGACCTTTTATCATGACTTCTGCTCGTTGCATACCTTGATCTACTACTGTACGAATAGCATTTGCTGCTGCAGTTTGAGCGGCAAAGGGTGTCCCTCTTCTCGTACCCTTGAATCCACAAGTACCCGCTGAGGACCAAGAAACCACCCGACCCCGTACATCTGTAACCGTGACAATGGTATTATTGAAACTTGCTTGAACATGAATAACCCCCTTTGGTATTCTACGTGCACTCTTACGTGAACCAATACGTCCATTTCTACGTGAACCAATTCTCGGTATAGCTTTTGCCATATTTTATCATCTCATAAATATGAGTCAGAGATATATGGATATATCCATTTCATGTCAAAACAGATTCCTTATTTGGACATCGAGTCCTTTAGTGAGTCTGATTATCCTTGTCTTTGTTTATGTCTCGGGTTGGAACAAATTACTATAATGCGCCCCCGCCTACGGATTAGGCGACATTTTTCACAAATTTTACGAACAGAAGCTCTTATTTTCATATTTGTCATTCCTTATCTTAATTCTGAATCTACTTCTTGGAAGAAAATAAGTTTCTTGAAATTTTTCATCTCGAATCATATTGAATAAAAACCACCTAATCCTTCCAATCCTTGTTGCGGAGTCGATAAATTATACGTCCTCTGGTTGAATCATAACGACTTACTTCAATTTTGACTCTATCTCCTGGCAGTATCCGTATAAAACTACGCCGGATCTTTCCTGAAACATAACCCAGAATCAGATCTTCATTATCTAACCGAATCCGGAACATACCATTGGGAAGCGATTCAGTAATTAAACCTTCATGAATCCATTTTTGTTCTTTCATTCCAGGTAAAGCCTCCTTGAAGTATCAACTAATGGAGGAGGAACGATATTAGACAACTCGTCCCTTTTCTTTTTTTTAGAAATAGGAAGAAGTTTCGGATCCAATTTGGATATTAAAAGGATTACCATATATAACACAAAATTTCTCCGCCGATTCCTTCGAGTCGAGCCTCTCGGTCTGTCATTATACCTCGAGAAGTAGAAAGAATTACAATCCCCATCCCACCTAAAATTCTAGGAATTCGTTGAGAGTTCGAATAGATTCGTAGACCGGGTCGACTGATCCGTTTTAAATTTAAAAAATTTCTATAGAGTCTTTTCCTATTCCTTCTATGCCGCAGGTTTAAAACCAAAAAAGATTTGTTTTTTTCTCGATGTTTTCTAACGTTTTCAATAAAACCTTCTCGGAAAAGTATTTTAACAATATTTTCGGTAATATTAGTAGATGCGATGCGAACCACTCTTTTTCTATCCATATCAGCATTTCGTATAGAGGTTATTATCTCAGCAATAGTGTCCCTACCCATGGTGAACTAAAATTAAGGGTGCCCCAAAATTTGATATAATCAACATGTTTTTCTTTTTTTTTTTTTTTACTTATTTGTTTTATGAATATGAATTATTAAAGGTATATGCGTGAGACACAATCTACTAATTAATCTAGTTCTTAATCTATTTCTTTCAAATACCCACTATAAACATATCAGTGATCTCATTTTATAATACCTCGGGAGCTAATGAAACTATTTTAGTAAAATGGAATTGTCTCAATTCCCGGGGGATCGCACCAAAAATTCTAGTTCCTTTTGGATTTCCTTCTTGATCAATCACAACTGCAGCATTGTCATCATATCGTATTATCATACCGCTGTCACGTTTAAATTCTTTACAGGTACGAACAATTACAGCTCTGACTACTTCTGATTTTTCTAGGGGCATATTTGGTACTGCTTCTTTGATCACAGCAACAATAATGTCACCAATATGAGCATATCGACGATTGCTAGCTCCTATGATTCGAATACACATCAATTCTCGAGCCCCGCTGTTATCTGCTACATTTAAATGGGTCTGAGGTTGAATCATATCAATTTTTTAGTCTATTCTTCCAATGCAAAGGATGAAGAAAAAAAAGGAATATTTTTTGTCCAAAAAAAGAAACTTTCATCCCCAAGATTCATTTCTGTTGGTTCTACATTTTTATCCCGAAATAATGAATTGAGTTCGTATAGGCATTTTGGATGCTGCTATTGAAATAGCCCTTCTAGCTATATTTTCGGTTACTCCACCCATTTCATATAGTATTCGACCTGGTTTAACAACAGCTACCCAATATTCAGGGGATCCCTTTCCCGAACCCATACGTGTTTCAGCGGGTCTTACTGTAACCGGTTTGTCTGGAAATATACGGACCCAGATTTTTCCACCACGGCGTGCATTTCGTGTCATTGCTCGTCGACCTGCTTCGATTTGTCTAGATGTGATCCAAGCAGGTTCAAGTGCCTGAAGAGCATATTTACCGAAACAAATATGATTACCTCGATAAGATATTCCCTTCAGTCTTCCTCTATGTTGTTTACGGAATCTAGTTCTTTTGGGGTTATAGTTGATGGTTGTTTCACAATTCCATCTCTACTACAGAACCGGACGTGAGAGTTTCTTCTCATCCAGCTCCTCACGAATAAAAGGATTAAAAATAAAAGGATTAAAAACATTTCATTGAAATGATTAACATTTTTATAAAGAATAAATATTTTTTAGAACGTTCTAAAAAATATTTATTTTGTTTTGTCCTTTATCCAAGTTTAGCAACTAAAAAAAAGTTTTCGCGGGCGAATATTTACTCTTTCAATCTCTATTTTATTTGTAGGGCTCGTTCGTGACTTCTCCCAATAGATGAATTGATATCCGGTTCATTTCGCCATCCCGACTAGTGAATCATTAAGATTCATTTTTTCAATAAAATCTTTTGCATGCACAGGTTCCATCGTTCCCATCGCTTCGTACTTAATGATTAGGTCCGAATTCTACAATGGAGCTCATAATCCAATTTGTTCCTGAGTCAATCTTCTTAGTCTTTATTGGCTCCAAGCTCTTTATTTTTTTCTTGATTCATTTAATATTTAATTATGGACGAATCAATTAGTATTGATGCTTTATTACACTGTCTTTTATGAGATGACTCGTAGACCTTACATATTTGAATTCTATATCATTGATATTTTTTTTCTCTCTTTCTCTCATCCTTCCATTTATCCACACCTTTACTTCTTTCATTTTGTTTTACAACTTCTAATTTTCTAATTAAAGTTTATGCAAAAAAATTTCAGTTGCTACAAAGATATGACTGATTTATCATATCTTGACTGGTTCTTTAGATCCAGATAATACGAAGCGATGAGTTGGTTATTAGTTCATACTATGGGGCTGGTCCTTTTTTAATCCTAACCCTAAAAAACCAACGAGTCACACACTAAGCATAGCAATTATATCAAATGGTCAATTGAATTTTTATTCAACCCTATAGAATTAAGAATTAGAATTGCTCATTTTGATTCACCAGAAAAAGAATGAACGAGTTTCCATTTTTTTGTTCTATCAATGGATAGAAGGGAAAGACAAGTAAAGGTTTCTTATTCTTCGTCTATAAATATCCAAATTTTGATACCCAAGACCCCATAG